ATTTAATTTCTTCTCCTATACAAAAACCAGCAAGACCTACCCCATTGGTAATTCCATCAATGACACCCTTATCGAAAAACTGCGTTAGTTCGGTTAATCCTCTTATACCCAGGGTAAAGACCCTAGTATAGAAAATATCTATATAACCACGATTATATGACCAACTGTATATCTTTTTTTTTACTTGATCCAAAAAAGACTTTTTCGGACTCTCTTTTACAAGGGAATTTTTTAAATATAAATTCTGAAAAAAAGAATAAGCAGATCCATAGAAGATATATGCTATGAATAGACCAAACATAGCTAGACTTACAGAAGAAATTGCATTAGTGATAAATTCATATGAATTTATGGAAGAATTAGAACTTTCCTGGAAAAAGCTTATTGAGGGAGTTAACCACTTTGATAATATGGTTAACTCCGCTATTCCATTATCCATTACTCCATTATCAAAATGGATTCCTATGGATCCAATGAACAAAGTAAAAAGCAGTAATATAAAAAGAGGGAATAGCATAGTATTTCCCGTTTCATGAGGATAGACAAAAGTGTTTTTAACCCCAAAGGAAGTACTAAAGGACCCTATCCTATTTCTTGTATTACCATGAATTTTGGATATATTTTGTGAAAAAAAAGAAACTCCACTCTTCGTTGTTGATAAAATGAAATCTCTATTCACTCCTTTGGGTATCCTTTTTCCCCATAAGGATATTGAATACAACGAGCCCTCTTTAGTGCTACTGTAATTTTGAAAATGAACACGCAGGTACCCATCAAAAGTAAGTAAATATATCCGAAACATATAAAACGCAGTTAATCCTGCAGTAAAAGAGGCTATTATTCCAAAAAAGGGTGAATACAACCAACTATTACTAAGGATTTCATCTTTGGACCAGAAGCAAGCAAGAGGTGGAATACCACAAAGAGAAAGCGTACCCCATAAAAAAGTAGTTCTTGTAATTGGAACATATTTTCTTAAACCACCCATAAGAACCATATTCTGACTTTTATCTGGTGAATATCCAACAAGAGGTTCCATTGAATGAATAATGGATCCGGATCCCAAGAACAATAAAGCTTTCGAATAAGCATGAGTGATCAAATGGAATAAAGCAGCTTGATAAGAACCTATACCTAGAGCTAACATCATATAACCCAATTGAGACATTGTAGAATAGGCTAAGCTTCTTTTAATATCTCTCTGAGCAAGAGCTAAAGTAGCTCCTAAGAAGAGTGTTATTGTACCTACTAAAGAAATGAAACTCATTATTAAAGGTAGGGATATGAAAAGAGGAAGAAGTCGAGCTAGAAGAAAAATCCCCGCAGCAACCATAGTTGCTGCGTGTATAAGAGCCGAAATGGGAGTGGGTCCTTCCATAGCATCGGGTAACCATACGTGAAGAGGGAATTGTGCAGATTTTGCAACTGCACCAAGGAATAATAAAAAAGCACACAAAGTAGTAAGTAAGGAATTAATCCCATTATTAGGAATCCAGTTATTAGCTATTTTGAACAAATCCCGAAACTCTAAACTACCTGTTATCCAAAAAAAACCTAAAATTCCTAATAACAGACCAAAATCCCCTACACGATTAGTTACAAAAGCTTTTTGACAAGCACTCGCTGCAATTGGCCGTGTAAACCAAAAGCCTATCAATAAATAGGAACACATTCCCACAAGTTCCCAAAAAAAATAAATTTGTATCAAATTGGAACTAGTAACCAATCCCAACATGGAAGTATTGAAAAAACTTATATAAACAAAAAATCTCAAATATCCTTCATCGTGAGACATATAATCGTCACTATAAATAAGAACGAGGATTCCTACTGTAGTAATTAGTATTAACATAATAGAAGTAAGCGGGTCGATCAAGTATCCAAATTCTAAGGAAAAATCATTATTGACAGTCCAAGACCATAGATATTGATAGATAGAACTTCCATTTATTTGTTGAATAGATAGGTGAACTGAGAATACCATAGCTATACTTAAGAGTAAAACACTAGGAAAAGCCCATATGCGACGAAGATTTTTTGTTGCTGTCGGAATAAGAATAAGTCCAAACCCCATTGACATAATAACTGGAAGTGGGAGAAGAGGGATTACCCATGCATATTGATATGTATGTTCCATAAGAAAAGAAATGGAAATTTTTACTTCAATTTTTTTATAAAATAAAATTGTTTCCGATTCACCAAACCAATTCTTATCTCTTTCTGAAGGAATAAAAAAAAAAAGAATAAGACAAAATACTGGAATTCTTCATTTTTCCAAATTTCTCTCATTGAAATAATCAAAAATGAAGAATGGGTTTACTTGGTTAAATTCAAAAAGTTAATCAAATAACTTTGTTACTTAGTTATTATCTAAAGAAGGATATTTATTAAAATATAAAAAAGGATTGAATCATTTTACTTTCTATTCATTTTTTTATTCATTTTTGTATTTCTTTCTATTACAATGAAGATGAAGCAACTCTCATGTTTCGTAACTGATTGATTGAATTCCAATGAAAACCTATGTTTATAGGAAATTCTCGAATATTCCTTACTTCATATAGAACTGAAATCCTAATGACTAGAATTACCTAAGTTTTAGAATGTCTTGTTTAAGAGACTAACTATTTTTTTTTGTTTTGATTGGAATTCAATTATGGAATACCATTCTGAACTTAATTAACTATTTGAATTTTCCCTTCCTTTTATCCCCCCATCTTATATGGGGGATAGACCCCCGTACCATATATCTATATATGAAGTATACTTGATATATAAATTGATTTAAATAGAAAACCTTTGTATATATTCTATATTATTAAAACAAAATCCAAAATATATATGAAAAATATGCTAAATGAAAAATATGCTAAAAAATTCTTGTCTTATCCGCATTAGAGAAAATGAAATAAAAAAGAATTCTGAATTTCAGTTCAGTATCTAAGTATAAATACTAAGAAAAAGCAGAAAGAAGGATTGATTTGCGGCAATAGATGTCTTTCACATACAACTAGAAAAAAGTAATCTCCTTTTTAAATGGCAGTTCCAAAAAAACGTACTTCGATGTCAAAAAAGCGTATTCGTAAAAATCTTTGGAAGAAAAAGACTCATTTTTCCATAGTACAATCTTATTCTTTAGCAAAATCAAGATCATTTTCCAGCGGCAGCGAGCATCCAAAACCAAAGGGTTTTTCTGGGCAACAAACAAATAATCTGGTTTTGGAATAATTTGAATTGACCTATCCAAAAGAAATTCCAATTATTTAATATGAATAATTCGGATTAATTAATGAATGTACTTTTATGTGTCGAATTCCTCGGTACAATATTCTTAGAACTAACCCCTCTGATATATAGAACAAAAGTTTTTGCTATACTGTGTCCTAAGTATTCTTTTCCTATCAACGAACTTTTCATAATAGAATCCTCATATTTTATTATGAGGATTCTATTATGAAAAGTAGAGTATTCTTGCAATAGGACTTACAACTTCTACCTATCTTATCCAAAATCCACAAATAAATTGGTTTAGGCTTGGTAAATCGTATTAATAAGAGAATAAAGGCTTTCATTCTAGAAATTTTGCTAAAATCCAAAATTCTTTGTATTTAATGATGAAATTCTAGGAATTCTAATGGATAGATAGAAAAGGTTTTTTGGATTTTGTCCATTGCATTGAAAGATTTGAAAAAATTTCAATGAGAAACTAATTAGAAAAAAATTAGTTCTATATTGCAACTGAGAAAAAACAGTTCCAACTCTTTCAAGCTTTGTTTCTATTGAGCAAAGCAAGAGTTTTTTGTTAAAAAAATCCGCAACGATACTACCAAACGAAGTCTATTTTAATGAAGATTCTAATGTTCCTAAATTCTATGGACTCTCCCAATCTCGACGATTTGCCAGAGAATAACTATTATTCTTTTAAGTTCCCTATTATTTCAAGTTAGCCGCCATGGTGAAATTGGTAGACACGCTGCTCTTAGGAAGCAGTGCTCAAGCATCTCGGTTCGAGTCCGAGTGGCGGCATTCTCGAAAAAGAATACAATAGATTAGAAAATGGATTCAATTCGAAATTTCCAATTTTGTAATGGGACCTTCTCCTTATGCTATTTGCAACTTTAGAACATATACTAACTCATATCTCTTTCTCAACTATTTCAATTGTGATTACGATTCATTTGATAACCTTATTAGTTCGTGAACTTGGGGGATTACATGATTCGTCAGAAAAAGGAATGATAGCAACTTTTTTATCTATAACAGGATTCTTAGTTTCTCGTTGGGCTTCTTCGGGACATTTTCCATTAAGTAATTTATATGAGTCATTGATCTTCCTTTCATGGGCTCTGTATATTCTTCATACGATTCCTAAGATACAGAACTCTAAAAATGATTTAAGCACAATAACTACGCCAAGTACTATTTTAACGCAAGGCTTTGCCACGTCGGGTCTTTTAACTGAAATGCATCAATCCACAATACTAGTACCTGCTCTACAATCTCAGTGGTTAATGATGCATGTCAGTATGATGTTACTAAGCTATGCAACTCTTTTGTGCGGATCCTTATTATCCGCCGCTCTTCTAATCATTAAATTTCGAAAGAATTTCGATTTCTTTTCTAAAAAGAAAAAAAATGTTTTACTTAAAACATTTTTCTTTAGTGAGTTTAGTGAGATTGAATATTTCTATGCAAAAAGAAGTGCTTTAAAAAACACCTCTTTTCCTTCATTTTCAAATTATTACAAATATCAATTAACTGAGCGTTTGGATTCTTGGAGTTATCGTGTCATTAGCCTAGGGTTTACCCTTTTAACCATAGGTATTCTTTGTGGAGCAGTATGGGCTAATGAGGCGTGGGGATCCTATTGGAATTGGGATCCTAAGGAAACTTGGGCATTTATTACTTGGACCATATTCGCAATTTATTTACATAGTAGAACAAATCCAAATTGGAAGGGTACGAATTCCGCACTTGTAGCTTCAATAGGATTTCTTATAATTTGGATCTGCTATTTTGGTATCAATCTATTAGGAATAGGTTTACATAGTTATGGTTCATTTACATTACCATCTAAATGATTACATAACATAAAACCTTCATGAAATGAAAGTTTTTCCATTTTTGTTTGATTTGAGAACCCCTTGAACGCCTTCTCAAAGGGTTCTCAAAAATTCGAGATATATCTAATTAGACTTAGACTTTTTTACTTTTTTCTGAATTATTTGGTTTTTCCACTATGGAATATAGAGTATAGAGCGGACTAGTTAAAAAAAAAAAAATCCTATTTAGGATAATAATTGGATAAGAGAGCCTCTACCCTGTCAACGGATAGCGAGAGAACAAAATCTGGATAAATACCAATTCCTATTACTGGTAAAAAGATACAGATTAAAAGAAAGAGTTCTCGCGGTCCAGAATCCACAAAATTTGCGTTTGGAACATGAAATAGCTTGTATCCATAGAACATCTGGCGTAACATAGATAATAAATAAATAGGAGTTAATATCATTCCAATTGCCATTACAAAAGTAATTAGCATTTTTGGCATTAACAGAAATTTGGGACTAGTAATTAGTCCAAAAAATACTACTAATTCTGCAACAAAACCGCTCATTCCTGGTAAGGCAAGAGAAGCCATTGAAAAGCTACTAAACATGGTAAAAATTTTCGGCATTGGGATAGATATCCCCCCCAGTTCTTCGAGATAAACAAGACGCATTCTATCACAAGCCGTTCCCGCCAAGAAAAAAAGTGTAGCACCAATAAATCCATGGGATAGTATTTGTAAAATAGCTCCATTGAGTCCAATGTTGGTTATGGAACCAATTCCTATAATTATGAAACCCATGTGAGATACGGAGGAATAGGCTATTCTTTTTTTGAAATTTCGTTGACCAAGAGAAGTTGAAGCTGCATAGATTATTTGCATCGCTCCTATTATTACCAACCAGGGGGAAAATAGATAATGAGCATGAGGTAACAATTCCATATTGATCCGAATCAATCCGTATGCTCCCATCTTTAATAGGATTCCCGCTAAAAGCATACATGTACTGTAATGCGCTTCCCCATGGGTATCTGGTAACCACGTATGTAGGGGTATAATTGGCAATTTGACAGCATAAGCAATAAGGAAGCCCAAATAAAATAGTATTTCCAATGTTGCAGGGTATGATCGATTAATTAATCTTTCCAAATCTAATCTTGGTTCGTTGGAACCATATAAGCCCATACCTAGAACTCCGATTAAGAAAAAAATGGAACCGCCTGCAGTATACAAAATAAACTTTGTAGCTGAATACAGACGCCTCTTTCCCCCCCACATGGATAAAAGTAAGTAAACAGGAATTAATTCTAACTCCCACATGATAAAAAAAAGTAAAAGGTCTCGCGAAGAAAATAATCCTATTTGACCACTATACATTGCTAGCATCAGGAAATAGAATAATCGCGAATTCCGGGTAACCGGCCAAGCTGCTAAAGTAGCTAAAGTAGTGATAAATCCTGTCAATAAAATAGATCCTAATGAAAGTCCATCGATTCCCAATCTCCAGTGGAAATCAAAGACATCTATCCATTTAGAATCCTCCTTTAATTGGATTAAGGGATCCTCCAATTGGAAATGATAACAGAATGCATAAGTCATTAGAAGGAATTCTAATAAACAAATAGATATAGTATACCACCTAACGATTTTGTTTCCCCTATGAGGTAAAAAGAAAATTAATGAACCTGCAAATATCGGCAAAACAACAAGTATTGTTAACCAAGGAAAATAACTCATGATAAAGTGATAAAGACAAGATACGTTTTGACCAGAAAAGCCCGTGCTCGCTTATTTCGAGCACAGGCTTCTTCGGTAAAGAGGAATCAGACGATTCAAGTGGAGTTTTTTGTAACGTATCAATAAGATAGAGCCATGCTGCGGGTTGTTTCAGGCCCTAAATAAACGCGGACACTTAAAAAATCTGTTGGGCAGGCAGATTCGCATCTCTTACAACCCACACAATCTTCGGTTCTCGGGGCAGAAGCAATTTGCTTGGCTTTACACCCATCCCAGGGTATCATTTCTAATACATCTGTTGGACAAGCTCGTACACATTGAGTGCATCCTATACATGTATCATAAATTTTTACGGAATGTGACATTGGATCTATAAATTTTCCTTTTCAACATAAAAATTTTCGATCTGGTAAAAATGAAATTAGTACTATATGAGTCATATGTATTGTAGGCACCAGACGAAGCAATGGTTTATCCAAACTTCAACAAATAAATAATGCAATATATTTCTTAATCCGTTTGTGAGAAAGCGTGAAAAGAGCCAAGAGACTTGAATTTTGGGCTTCAACAATCATAATTATACGAATTGTACATACGAATTCGAACTAGCCAATAAATTGGCTATCGTCTTTTCAATATAAATTATTGCAATATTCAAATTGCAATATCAATGAATTGCAAAAATTCAATAAGTAAAAAAGAATACTATACAATAACCTACTCAAAAAATAGATATTCTAAAATAATAAAATAATAAGAAAATAGTATTCGATTTCTATTCATCTTAATATTTGAATTTTATATTATCATTATATGTGCGCCTTTGTTTATTTGTTTAGAGGATTCTATGTCTAATTATTCAAAAGTCTAATTATTCAAAAAATTAGATTGATTGATACGAGTTGATTTCCTGTTACGATGGATGGAAGAAAGAATGGATAGTCCAATAGCTGCTTCAGCAGCCGCAAGGGCTATAACAAAAATTGCGAAAATGTCTCCTTTTAATTGGCGACTATCAAATAGATCAGAAAATGTTACGAGATTTAGATTAATTGAATTCAGTATAAGTTCAAGACATATTAGAGCTCTAACCATGTTTCGGCTTGTGATCAATCCATAGATACCAATCGAAAATAAATAGACACTCAAAAAAAGTACATGCTCAAACATCATTAACTAACTCCTTATCAATCTCGATTCATTTCAATATGAGGACAAGAATTGAACCGATTCAATTAATTAGAATAGAACAATTACACAACAAAAGAGAAAAGAAGGTATTTGTTGGCAGTAGATGGGTTTTACTAAATCAAAATTGTGATTCTTTAGTTATTTATTTTAGTTACTTATTTTAGATTTGAAATTCTAAGAATTTTGACTCATTCTAAGTATTTCTTATTGCCGAGCCATAGTAATTGCACCTATTAAAGAAACTAGAAGAATTATGGAAATGAGTTCAAACGGAAGATAAAAATCAGTTGCTAAATGAATCCCAATTTGTTGAACGTTATTTATGAGACCCTGTTCTACTATTTGGTTTGATCTTGTAGTCCAAAGAATTCCATACCATGACGTATCTGGGATAGTAGTCATTAGTGAAAAAAGAATAGTTATACAAACGAGTGAAGTGAACCCATCTCCAATAGTCCAATAATTCTTATTTTTAGACCATTCTGAGCCATCTATGAACATTACGGCAAATATGATCAAGACATTTATGGCTCCCACATAAATAAGAAGTTGTGCGACAGCTACAAAGTAGGAATTCAATAAAATATAGAATAAGGATATACAAATAAGAACTAATCCCAGCGAAAAGGCAGAATAAATTGGGTTGGTAAGTAATACTACTCCTATGCCCCCTAGTAGAAGAAAAAATTCCCCAAATAGCACAAGAATCTCATGTATTGGTCCAGGTAAATCCATTATGGATAAGAATAAATTAATAGTATAAAATTTTTCATGAACTGACTAAAACTAAAAGATTCAAGGAAGGAAAAAGGGATTAGGATATTTTTTGTATATAAGTTGTATAGTTAGAAATCACATCACGAAAATCAACTCTCATTTTAAATCAGGAATAATTTGCAATAAGCAGTAGTTATTCGTTTTTCTTTATAGTTAGTAAAGAACTATTGGATTTTTCTAACAAAAAAGAAAAATTCTAGTAATTAGTAATCGTTCTTGAATTCAAAGATTTTTCTTCGTCTATTTTACTTTGAGTCGAATTCCTAATTGTTTGAATTGTGTAATCTCCCATTATGGAGATTGGTAACCGACTCAAAGCAATTTGATTGTAATTCAATTCATGACGATCATAAGTAGAAAGTTCATATTCTTCAGTCATTGATAAACAGCTTGTCGGACAGTACTCAACACAATTACCACAAAATATACAAACTCCAAAATCAATACTATAATTAAGCAATTGTTTCCTTTTAATATCCTTTTCAAATCTCCAATCCACAAGGGGTAGATCTATCGGGCATACGCGAACACATACTTCACAAGCAATACATTTATCAAATTCAAAGTGGATTCGCCCCCGGAAACGCTCCGATGTAATTGATTTTTCATAAGGGTAGTGAATCGTTATAGGTAAACGATTTGTGTGGGATAAGGTAATTATGAAACTTTGACCAATGTACCTTGCAGCGCGTATTGTTTGTTGACCATAACTCATGAACCCAGTTACCATAGGGAACATATTATAAATATCTATGAAAAAGGTATGTTTCTTTCTCTTGTTTGAGAGAATTTTTGTGTTGAAAATATTCTTACTATTATTGTATTATCTTATTTATAGTGAAACAAGTTGGGAAGAAGTTGTTAATAAGAGATTGCCCAGGGAAATAGGTAAAAGAAATTTCCATCCAAGATTTAATAACTGATCCATTCTCATCCTGGGTAAAGTCCATCTTATTGTGATAGAAATGAAGAGAAATAAATAAGCTTTAGTTAATGTAATAAAGATACCCATTGTCATTTCCAAAATTCCAACCATTTTATTCATTTGGAAAAATCCAAAAAAGGATATATAGGGAATAGATAAATTCCACCCGCCTAAGTAGAGAACTGTTACAAATAAAGAGGAAACTAATAAATTTAGGTAAGAAACAAGATAAAATAAACCATATTTGATACCGGAATATTCGGTTTGATAACCTGCTACTAATTCTTCCTCTGCTTCTGGTAAATCAAAGGGTAATCTTTCACATTCTGCCAAAGAAGAAATTAGAAAAACCAGAAAACCTATAGGCTGACGCCAAAGATTCCATCCAAAAAAACCATATTTTGACTGTGCTTCAACTATATCAACTGTACTTGAACTGTTAGATAATCATAGTCGATGATAACATCACAGTTCCCACCGCTATTCCAAAACCGTACATGAAACCTTAGCTTCATACGGCTTCTCTATGATCAGAAAAAAGGAAAGGGTTGTTTCATTTCGGTATTATCCCCCTGGGCATAGATAGAATTAGGTAAGATAAAATCGATTGGAAAGTCCTAAATTAGACCAAAGGAATTCCGTCTGCTAGAATAAGAAAAAGCGCTTCCGAATTGATCTCGTCCTTTATAATATAATGAGAATTTTTCTTTGTTCAGCAATAACTTAATCTTGGAATAAAACACTCGTTATAGCAATTAATAAATGAAAAGAATTGGGCATTAGTTCATGAGGAATTCTGTATGAATATGAATAGAGGAAGGAAAGAATAAATAAAGATCTTTTTTTTGTATTGCATTCCATATCTTTTGTCCTATTCTTCTTTCCCCCGGGAGGGGTACTTAAAAAGAAAAAAGGAATAAAGGGTTAATTCGTTCTTGATAGCCATTTCCTTAACAAGTGAATGGGAACATACTCTGGATCGGAATCCGAAGAAAGTACTACTTGATCATTTCCACCAATTTCAAGTCCTTATTATGATTCCTTTTATGAGGAAAAATCTCTAATGCCTTAGATTTCCTCATTACTAATCCTTTATGTACTTTAGTGTTCCTAACCCCTCACTAACTTTTGATGGATTCCTCTTATGATTATAAGTTATAGTAATAACTAGGAATATTCTAGTAATGGAATTCCATATCGCGAATCCTTTATTCTTGCCCGCTTCAAGATATGATGACTAATCAAAAAATCTCAACCTTGGGGTAAAGAGTTTACACTGCTTATGTTTACTTCAACTTTTTTCTTGTACGTAGGAAATGAGATTTTTTCTTTTTACTACAAATTAATAAGCTGTTTTGTTTCACTCATATAGCTATCTAGTTTAACTTACCAACCCGAATATAGAATAAGAAAAGGAAGATAAATATTCAATGGATTTTAGAGGAAAAAGATCCTATTTTAACGAATCACACGTAGAGATATTGCTAGCACACAAAAAGTTAATGGTATTTCATAACTAATAGATTGAGCAGCAGCTCGTAGACCGCCTAAAAAAGAATATTTATTATTTGAGCTATATCCTGCCATAAGAAGACCAATAGGAGCAATACTTGAAATGGCAATCCATAAAAAAACACCAATACTAAGATCGGCTAAAACAAAATGATATCCTAAAGGGATAACTAAAAAACTTAATAAAATTGATATGACTGCTATAGAGGGTCCAATGCTAAATAAAGGAATATCTCCTCGGGATGGCAGGATATCCTCCTTAAAAAGTAGCTTAGTTCCATCGGCTATAGCTTGAAGCAGTCCCAGGGGGCCAGCATATTCAGGACCAATACGTTGTTGTATCGATGCGGATATTTCTCTTTCTAACCACACAATTACCAGTACTTCTATTGTGATTCCCAGTAGGAGGGTCAAAATAGGTAGAATCCATATCAGTCCATAGACTTCTTTTAATAATTCCGATTTCGAAAAAGAATTGATAGTTTCTACCTCTACCCTATCTATTATCATTTCAACGATCAACTTCCCCCATAATGATATCTATACTACCTAATATCGTCATGATATCAGCCAATTTCTTTTTTTTAACTAGTTGAGGAAGAATTTGCAAATTAATAAAACCAGGTGGACGAATTTTCCATCTCCAGGGGAAAAGACTATCATCTCCTACCAGATAAATTCCTAATTCACCTTTTGGAGCTTCCACTCTTACATAAAGCTCTTGCTTTGACAATTCAAAATTGGGCGAAGGTTTTTTACCAAGAAATCGATATTCAAAATCATTCCATTCGGAATTCTTTGCTTTCTTAAAGCGTCGGACTTCTAAATTCTCATAAGGACCCCCAGGAATTTTCTCTACAGCCTGTTGAATAATTTTGATGGATTCCCTCATTTCACCCATTCGTACTAAATAGCGAGCTAATGAATCCCCTTCTTTTTGCCATTGGATTTTCCAATCAAATTGGTTGTAAGACTCATAAGGATCAACTTTACGAAGATCCCATTGTATTCCAGAAGCTCGTAACATCGGTCCCGATAAGCCCCAATTTACTGCTTCTTCTCCGCTAATAAAACCGACTCCTTCAACTCGTTCTATAAAAATGGGATTCTGTGTAATAAGTTGTTGATATTCAACAACTCCTCGTAAAAAATAATCACAGAAATCTAAACATTTATCGATCCATCCATAAGGTAGATCGGCGGCTACTCCTCCGATGCGAAAGTAATTATGCATCATTCGCATACCTGTAGCAGCTTCAAATAGATCATATATCAATTCTCTCTCTCTAAAAATATAGAAAAAAGGAG